AAAACTCCGGAAATTAGAAATGCCAAAATAGGAATAACACTTGATATTATTAGAAATGCCCAGAAAATCTCATATTCGTGAAGCAGAAACATAGAAGCACTCCTATTAATGTGGAATATACCGAATTAGTTGATTCAAATTGGAATTCTCAATTCATCCATAACTGCATTAGTCGAAACAACAATTTTGATCAAACCACATAGTTTCGTTTGTTTACTTGTTGTGGGTCATGTATCGTCTCAAGATTCATCCAACGGAATCCCACTTACACTTACTTCGATTCTATTTAGATATGGTGTAGACATATAATGCTATTATACAAATCAAACTCTCTCCTACCTTGCCTCGGGTTTTCTATCAAACAAAAAAAGGAATTAAGGAATTTTTTTTAAAGAATATTTTAAATAATATGAATTGAAATTGAAATAATATTCAAACAATATTATTCAAATAAGATTAAATGAAATATTAAACATAAAGAATTTCAATATTCTATTAATATAATAGAGCCAAAGAGGAGGTCTGGCCCATTTTTTCTCTCTCTCTTTTTTTTTTTTCTTAGTGATTTAGAATATAGTCAGTAGTCAGATGTAATAGAATTTCTAGGAATTTCCATCTCGGGATTTATGGTATATTCTACGTGGCTGTGTTGGTGTATTCTTTTCATTAAGATCCGGATAGAGGATTATTGTTTCTATTGATTTGATACGGATACGAAAACGGAATGCATCGACCGATTCGATTCTCTCTCCCTGTCCCAGATTTATACTTAATTGATTTGATTCAATCCATTGAATTGTGAGGAACCCTTACATATAAAAACTCATGGGTTCCTATACCCAAATTAGGAAACTTTGGGCCTGTACTACCCCGGCCCCGGCTTTACCCCCGAGTTAGAAGTCTTGAAAGAATCATTTCAGACCCATTTCTAGGACTAAAGATCGTGATTTGGAATGACTCGAAATACTTATTTATTTAATGTAATAATAACACCTAGCAGGACCAACCAACGAGTTAGGTTTCGTGACAACAAAAAACGTTTCTTTTGAAGCAAACCTAAAAAATGGGGCATAGTTTAATGGTAGAGTCGGCTGAATCGTAAATGATTTACAGAAGATACTTCGAATGGAATCATGCGTTGTCGAACGATTCGATAGACAAAATCTCCCCATCCCAAAACCAACTCATAGAACATAGAAATAGAAGAGGGTGCGTTGATACATTTAGGACCAATTCATTGTCTCTAAAACAATGAATTGGGATTGTTGTTCTGCCAAAAGGCGATACGTCGGGGGATTCCTAACTCATCCAAGTTCAAATGGGCCCTAATCCTTTTAGATAAAGTCTGCATTGGTAGAATTGGAATGATGAACAAATTGGATTGGGTAGATTGGAATCAAAAAAAATAAGTTATAAGTTTAAGTATTGTACAGAAAAATGACTACTTGCTTTGCTAAGCCGGTTATACGAAGAAAAGCCTATTGTACAATGAAACTTACCAAAGAGCTTCGTTTTTGAAACTCTGGCTTTTCTACAAATACAAGAACAAGAATAGGTTCTAGATAATGTGACTTACTATTAGATTGAATTTGGATTTGATTTGGTTGGGTCAGGTTGGAGTTTTTCTTGAGCCAGGCTCATGTTATGATTTTGACTTCATAAATTGACTTGGGTATACCAAAGCAAAGGTGTATCACTAAATCTTGGATCATGGACAAATAAAAGAGGAGAAAAAGGCCGTATGTCATTCACAGACGAAGATTAATGAAGAAGAATGGGTTTGTTTATCCGAGATTTGAAAATACCGATCCGATTGGATCCATTGGAATAAATTATTGTTTTCAAGCCCCGAGGGATCTCCGTGATCCTGTGGGAATGATTCCATTTCTATGGAACAATCAACCGGCCGGTCACACGCACTAATTAGGAAATGAATACAAAAATGTATAGGGCTATACGGACTCGAACCGTAGACCTTCTCGGTAAAACAGATCAAACTTATTATTATCGAAATGATTCGAACTGTTTCAAAGACCCAACATGCGTTTTTTTTTTTTGCATTGGGCTCTTTCATTAACTGATAAAAAGATCGGCTAGTCCACCATAATTTTTCTTGACAGGAAGATAACGAGATGGCTCCATGCGCTCGGATTCATTATTTGAATTCTGATCCGGGAGCAATACCAAAGTGTTTCAAAGAAGGGTTACCCTGACGTAGGTCTGCCTCCGGCCTAGATCAACCTAAGTTAAATGGAGTCTCTATCAATCCGCCCCAAGAGTCAAATATGATACTTCATACACCTTAAAGTTCATAGGACGAAAAGAGGTTATTTTGAGGTCCTTATCCTCATTATGCCTAGCATTGAAGGGACTGGGTATTCACCTTATCAATGATCAAACCAATGATGGGTTCTATTTGGTACCTGAATTGGCACCTGAATCGGACCGAACAAAATATTTGTCAGGCTATTGTTCTCTTGTTCCCTCGAATCCACGGAGT